TTGACCCGAAATGACCTGGCCCAGTAGGGAAATCCCAATTCATTAGGCCCTTCGATACAATCAAATAGAAAAGCCCAAGGGCGCCATATTCTAGGAGCCCAAACTATGTGATTGAATAAACCCTCCTCTATCTGTTGCGGGTCAAGGGGTCCTTCTCCCTCCCCCTCTTCAAACTCCGATTCATAGTTTTCATAGAGAAATCTCTGATCAAGGATAGAACAAGATCCGTTTTGCATCATATCTAATAGATTCCTCGGTTCGGGCCGAAGAAGCAATGCCACTCGATCATTATCAAACCGGCTGCAATCTTTTTCTGTCCGTGAAGATCCCACCAGAGCGCCTTCTACTTCTAATAGGCCATGAACTAGATCCGAATCATTTTCAACGAGTCCATAAGAAGTGATCCCATTTTTTTCATCGGATCCGGGTAGAGACCAAAGGTCTTGAGCGACCGATCCGGCAGAACAACTCAAAAGATAAAGAAGCATCGTTAATTTCTTCATGGTCGTTCCAAGTTCGAAGTACCATTTGTACAAATAAGAATCCCCTTCGTTACATGATTTCTTCTTCATATAGATAGATATAGGATCTATGGGGCAATTACTTAGAAGTACATTTTGTGCTACAGCCCTTCCTATCTGATAGAAAAGGATCCCATGGTCCTGAACCGATCTTACCTGGGATCGCAAATCCCAAGTTTGTCTATGAAGAGCGGATCTAATTGTATTCGTGTCTATAATTAATTTCTTCTGTGTAATACTAATCGATAGGGCCTCATTGGTAAGTGCTACAAGAGCTCGTGCATTGGAACCCATGGTTATGGACCCGAATCCGTTATTATGAAACATTTTCTTTTCCAAGTGAAATCCCCTAGTATATGAAAGAGTGAAAAAGTGCTTTCGTTGTTGTGGAATAAGAAGCCTTCGTATCTTAATGCACGTATTTAATCTATTCGGAGCTATTAGAGCGGGATCCACTTTTTGGGGAATATGAGTCGAAGCAAAAACAAGAATATTTCTAGCGGAACATCTTTCACAATCCCTGGAGAGATGGTTCACTAATAGACCGAGGGATAAGTAATTCGACTCATTCACATCTAGATCATGAATGCTTGGAATCCATATTATGCAAGGAGAAATTGCTTTTGCTAATTCGAATTGAAGGGTGATATAAAATCGGTCTATTTCTAGCATCATATCCATAGTTAGCGCATTCATCATAGTTAGCAGCTCCAGCTCCGTATCAAGGTCACGATCGATATCGTCACTAGCATCAATATCGTCACTATTATCAATAAGAAAACCTTTAGGCTTGTTATCCAGGAACTTGTTCAGAAATACCGTAATGAAAGGAACATAGGAGTTTGCCGCTAAGTATTTGACCAAATAGGATCGTCCACTTCCTATAGAACCTATCACTAAAATACCCCTAGAGGGGGATAAGGCTAAGCGGAGCGAAAAGGGGTTTCCATGAGATGGGAAATGAAAACTATTAGCCACACACGAAGTTTGTGAATAAGTGAGTGTCTGATAATGAGCAAGGAATATCCGCCTTTCTGCTAAACAGGATGTATTGAACTCATAATTCATTAGATACCTTTTATGAATGTCAACTAAGTATCGTAAGTAAATTGCTCCCGGTTGTTCAATCATTTGATAACCAGAGTCATTCTTTGATAAATGATCACTATGAGTCAGACTCCATAGAATTGGATCAATCTCCTTTTCTGTCGTTAAGGTGGAGAACGGAACCAAGAATTCTCTTTCTTCATCACCAATCGAATCACTGTTCGCGACCCAGGATTCTATTTTATCATCAATCCAACCCTCGTCCACGCTTTTTCTTTTTCTTATCGATGAATAGATCTCTTTACTTGTATGACTTAGGTGTCTCGTATTTAGCGAAAAAGTGATTCGATTGATGAATATGAGATCGACGATATCGATGAGATTGATATTCAAATATTTCTTCTTAGGACGTATTGATTTGACCCCATAAGCGGGACCAAGCATGTTGACGACAGCAGCAGAACCCCGTATTTCTTTTAGAGAATCTCCTAATTGTTCCAGAGCAACTAGAAAGATATTCTTTAACCAGAAAGAATTCGGTTCAGATGTAGGATACCTATCCAGAAGTTTTCGCAACTCAATCATAGATGGTGGAATCATCAAAGATTTGACCTTTTTGAACTCTGTCTGTAACTCACTAGAGGCCCGGGAAATAAAGAGAAGATGTGTACGAACGAGATATCCAGTAACAAGAAGAAGGAAAAGGATTGAATAGAGGAACTCCCGAACATTTGGTGATCTTAGATGTGTCGATATCAATGGTGACTCATTATTTCGATGAATCGTTTCTTCGGACAGAAGAAGATTATGCAAACACTTACTCGAGATCTCACTTATCAGATTCCATTGTGGAAGACACAAATTTTTCTGAAGAATTCGCCATGATATACCCGATCCATGCATAATATCGTGAAAAATGGATACAAATTTTTGACTGCTACTTAGTATCGGCAATAGGTTTGAAAAAGTATCTAAAAATATAAAATTTAGATATTTGTACCCTGTCGAAGTAAGGAACCATGGCATATATGTTTGAAATAGATTCCATTTTGAGAGAGTTAAAAAAGCACTATCTCGTTGAAAGGTTCTATACATGTGCCCTTTCTCGACGCATTTCTTTAGACAAAGACTCTGGTTTTTCCTCTTTTCGGATGGTAAATCTTTCTCAGAACATGGAATGTGAATCAAACCCACGTTTGAATTGAAATTGAGATACTGATGCAAGTTCTTCCCTTCTGAATCAGATAGATTCATATCGGAAAGAGGTTGACCATAAGTTCTTTCAAAATGGACTATTTGTCCCTCTGTTAGAGGTGTTCCAGAAATGTCTGCGATCAAGTAAATAGCTCTACGAACGAATGGATCGGATCGACTTGGAAAATGGAAAGATTTGTACAAGTTATACCTTTCATCACCACTTTGTGGAAAATCATTAGGTATGAATATGTTAGATACCTGTGACTCGATTGATGAAATAATAGCTCTCCCCAAAAAAGCATGTTTTTTCTTACCGACGCACAAAGAAAATATCTTGTTGCGAATGAACAAGATATCGAGGAATTGTCCATACGTAAAATCATAATTATTGATACGGGCCCTTTCCACAGAAAAGGAGAATCCTGTGTTCCAATATAAGCCGAAGTGATGTGGATTATTCAAGAATCGAAGTCGATTTGCTTTATAAAAAGACGATATCAATGAACTTCTATGAAAGGGTTTCGCGGGATTCGGCCAATTGTCTTGATCGTGGAATAGCATTGAGAAATAGGAATCCGTGTTATCAAAGGATTTCCTGGGATTCTTTCTAGTATGGAATGAGTCAATCATACACTTTGGTATCTTATTGAACAAAAAGGGTGCTATTGTTCCTCCATTGATTAAGAATTTCGATTTTTGGGAAGTATCATGATCATCCAATAGTAAGGGTTTCCATTTTTTCAAATGAACAATTTGAAGGCCTATTGATTCTAACAACTGATCGCATAGCTGATCATTCGGACCTTTCAATTCATAGATGTAGATCTCGGATCCCTGAATTGGGATATTCCCGAAACTCAAACCGAAAAGAGGAAGTGAGTTAGACAAAAAGAAAAGCAACTTGGACAAAAAGAAACGGAGTGGCTTAAACAAATCTTTTTTGTCAATAACCTCAGACCAATCAATCGAATATTGATTAATACATAATTGATCAAACATTACTAGAAAACGGCTCTTCGGCTCAGAAACGAAATGTTCCTGGAAATTCTTGCTCCAATTGGACCATTTGTATCTATATGCATCAGGATTCCGATTCATGGATCTCTCGGTTCGAGAAATCAAAATAAGAGGATCGAACCCTTTCTTCTGACTCTTTTTCAAATTCGATAAATGCTGGTTGATCGTATATTTCATTAGAATTCTATGATTCAGAGTATCCTTTCCTATTTGATCCCTTTGAATTCCATATTCGAAGTTGCGATCGGATCGATTCATTAAAAAGAATCGATTCCATACATTTCTTATGTACCCATAGGTAATAGACTGGATTTGAATCAGATTTCGGATCAATCTATATTGATTGACTGCCCCCATTCTGTTGTTGCTAGCAAATACCACTATTTTTGGTTGTGAATCTTCCAAAGCATTCCCGCAGGAGATCTGGACCCTTTTTTTTCTGATCCTTCGATAAAAGGATTCATTCTCTTCATAAAAAATAGGAGGTAGAACCAATAAAGATTTCTTTTTCGATTCATCCCTGGAGTTGAATACCTCATTCAAGAATCTTTGTTGATCCAATCTGTAGGAATCAATAGAAGAGGCAAATACCTTAGGATACACCGGATCCGGCTCGGTTATTGATAGAGTGAATAGATCTGCCATTTCTTGAAATCTCTCTTCTGATTCAAAATCGTGGTGTAACGTGTACCCTCCCCTGTTCCGGTCATGGAATAGATGAAATAAAGAAAAAAATGGATTTTTGTTCAAGAATGAAATCTTGTTGGAACTGTCCATATTCGGTTCATCTCTCGGAACCATATTACATCCCGGATCTGATGAAATAGGATGAATTGAGACGGTATTTTGTAAATACGTAATTATCTTGAATATATTAACCATTTCTTTATTTTCCGGTCGCCTGGAAGGGACAAAAGACAAATCTGGCCCTTTCTTCAACAATTTTGGATCTCTAGTGAACCTCTCAGTAGGATTCGAACCCAGATGGAGTTCTGACCATCTATCAGAGAAAAAAGAACGAACGGATCTTGTAGGATTCCCAGGAAATCGAAGAATTTCTTCCGGAAGCAGATGATTAATCATCTGCTTCTCACGTTCCGTGAATAGCCGGGACAGTGAGGAATAGCCAGAAAGGCATTTCGGGAATCGGTCTGATTCTATCCCTGTTCCTTCCGTTTGAAGAAAGGAAGGATCCCAAAGACTCGATCCTTCTTTTAG